GGGCGGATGTATAGAAACTTTCAACGAGATGGTGCTTTTTCAACTCTCTCAAACTGGAATATATTCCAAACATATATGCCATGGTTCCTTACTTCGACAGGATACAAATATCTAAATTTGATATTTTTAGATACTTTTTCAGGCCTATTGCCGATACTAAGTAGCAGCCAAAAATTTGTATCTGTTTTTCATGATATTATGCATGGATTAGATATATCATGGCAAATTCTTCATAAAAAATTGTATCTTCCACAATGGAATCTGATAAGTGAGATTTCGAGTAAGTGTTTACATAATCTTCTTCTGTCCAAAGAAATATTTCATCGAAATAATGAGTCGCCATTGATATCGACACATCTGAGATCGCCAAATGTTCGGGAGTTCCTCTATTCAATCCTTTTCCTTTTTCTTGTTGCTGGATATCTCGTTCGTACACATCTTCTTTTTGTTTCTCCAGCCTATAGTGAGTTACAGACAGAGTTCGAAAGGGTCAAATCTTTGATGATTCCATCATACATGATTGAGTTGCGAAAACTTCTGGATAGGTATCCTACATCTGATACATCTGAACTGAATTCTTTCTGGTTAAAGAATCTCTTTCTAGTTGCTCGGGAACAATTAGGAGATTCTCTAGAAGAAATACGGGGTTCTGCTTCTGGGGGCAACATGCTAGGGGGTGGCGGTCCCACTTATGGGGTCAAATCAATACGTTCTAAGAATAAATATTTGAATATCAATCTCATCGATATGATCGATTTCATAAGTATCATACCAAATCCCATCAATCGAATCGCTTTTTCCAGAAATACGAGACATCTAAGTCATACAAGTAAAGAGACCTATTCATTGATAAGAAAAAGAAAAAAGGTGAACGGTGATTGGATTGATGATAAAATAGAATCCTGGGTCTCGAACAGTGATTCGATTGATGATAAAGACAGAGAATTCTTGGTTCAGTTCTCCGCCTTAACGACAGAAAAAAGGATTGATCAAATTCTATTGAGTCTGACTCATAATGATCATTTAGCAAAGAATGACTCTGGTTATCAAATGATTGAACAACCGGGAGCAATTTACTTACGATACTTAGTTGACATTCATAAAAAGTATCTAATGAATTATGAGTTCAATACATCCTGTTTAGCAGAAAGACGGATATTCCTTGCTCATTATCAGAAAATCACTTATTCACAAATCTCCTGTGGGGCTAATAGTTTTCATTTCCCATCTCATGGAAAACCTTTTTCGCTCCGCTTAGCCCTCTCTAGGGGTATTTTAGTGATAGGTTCTATAGGAACTGGACGATCCTATTTGGTCAAATACCTAGCGACAAACTCCTATGTTCCTTTCATTACAGTATTTCTGAACAAGTTCCTGGATAACAAGCCTAAGGGCTTTCTTATTGATGATAGTGACGATATTGATGATAGTGACGATATCGACCGGGACCTTGATACGAAGCTGGAGCTTCTAACTATGATGAATGCGCTAACTATGGATATGATGCCGGAAATAGACCGTTTTTATATCACCCTTCAATTCGAATTAGCAAAAGCAATGTCTCCTTGCATAATATGGATTCCAAACATTCATGATCTGGATGTGAATGAGTCGAATTATTTATCCCTCGGTCTATTACTGAACTATCTCTCCAGGGATTGTGAAAGATGTTCCAATAGAAATATTCTTGTTATTGCTTCGACTCATATTCCCCAAAAAGTGGATCCCGCTCTAATAGCTCCGAATAAATTAAATACATGCATTAAGCTACGAAGGCTTCTTATTCCACAACAACGAAAGCACTTTTTCACTCTTTCATATACTAGGGGATTTCGCTTGGAAAAGAAAATGTTCCTTACTAATGGATTCGAGGCCATAACCATGGGTTCCAATGTACGAGATCTTGCATCACTTACCGATGAGGCCCTATCGATTAGTATTACACAGAAGAAATCAATTATAGACACTAATCTAATTAGATCTGCTCTTCATAGACAAACTTGGGATTTGCGATCCCAGGTAAGATCGGTTCAGGATCATGGGATCCTGTTCTATCAGATAGGAAGGGCTGTTGCACAAAATGTACTTCTAAGTAATTGCTCCATAGATCCTATATCTATCTATATGAAGAAGAAATCATGTAACGAAGGGGATTCTTATTTGTACAAATGGTACCTCGAACTTGGAACGAGCATGAAGAAATTAACGATACTTCTTTATCTTTTGAGTTGTTCGGCCGGATCGGTCGCTCAAGACCTTTGGTCTCTACCCGAACTCGATGAAAAAAACGGGATCACTTCTTATGGACTCGTTGAGAATGATTCTGATCTAGTTCATGGCCTATTAGAAGTAGAAGGCACTCTGGTGGGATCCTCACGGACAGAAAAAGATTGCAGCCAGTTTGATAATGATCGAGTGACATTGCTTCTTCGGCCCGAAGCAAGGAATCCCTTAGATATTATGCAAAATGGATCTTGGTCTATCGTTGATCAGAGATTTC